GGAAAAGGGATTCAAAATGCAAGTACAATAAATAAAAAAAAAATTCAGTAATCCATCCCAAATAATATTTTTGTTTATTCTATTTTGTATCGTTTTGGCGGCATGGCCGAGTGGTAAGGCGGAGGACTGCAAATCCTTGTTCCCCAGTTCAAATCCGGGTGTCGCCTGGTTCTAATTAACAAAACAAAAAACTATAAATCCCTTATTGACTATCGACTACTATAACTCATATAACCTAGAACTCGCGGCTTATTCTCCAGTCGAAGGGAAAGAGAGGAGGAGGTTTCTTGATACATACTTTATTCTAAGTATACGAGAGTTCTCAAAAGTGAAAGTTCTGTAAATTCTTGTGGATAGAACACAAGGAAAGATTTTTACTTTAGTAAATAGTGGAAGGAATACCGTGAGATCCATTCATTCCCTTCCATTCATTCCCTTCCATTTTTTTTTGGTTACTGACTGGTCAGCGGGGGGGGTTAGTAATTGTGGAAAAGAAAGACGAAATAGAGTTTGTATACAAACTCAAAAAAGTCGCTGAGAACTTAAGGTATTAGATTGGTTCATTAAATTAATAGTACAAAAAGGATAGTCCAAAATATTTTGACTCTGTACCATGGATTTCACTATTATTAGTAAACAATAAGGGAATAATTCCTTCATATTCATAGAAATAAGGGACATAATTCACATGGATATTGTAAGTCTCGCTTGGGCTGCTTTAATGGTAGTCTTTACGTTTTCTCTTTCACTTGTAGTATGGGGAAGAAGTGGACTCTAGAAATATTCCTTAATTAATTACTCATTGAGTTTTTAGTTGAGGAATAAAACTGTATCATTTGTTTTAGATTTATAGATCGCTCCAGAAAGTGTTTTTAATTTTTAATTAAAGATAATAAAGAAATGTCAATAAAAGAAATATTTAACTAATTCCCATGTTTATATTTCGATTCGAAACGAAATCTAGATGATAGGAAATAGATTTGATTTTGTTGTGCTTTATCGATTTCTTTCATATCGGGTTTTACGTGTTAAAAATGGATGAGGTTTACTATATTCTTTATTCTTTTTCATTTCAAAAAAAAAAGATCGAAGAAGTTTCCACACCATAGAACTCTTTCAAGCATCTATCCACTCGTCAATCAATTCAATTACTTTACTTCTTGAGTTGGCAATGATAAAAAAAGATTACTAAGTTGGTTTTTTATTAAGATATACCATATTTTTCTTTCTTTGATTCTTTTGGCAGATACTGCGTTTATATTTTAAAGAACCCGAAATCGCAGAATTCGAGCTATAAAATAAATGTAAGGTAAGAGTTGCCTTTCGATTAGTTCGGATTGATCAGACTGAATCCAAATGGATCAAATAGATGGAGCAAAAAAAGAGAATTGGGGTCGCTATGTACATACCATATATGAAGATATATATATTGTGGATTGATCGATATTCAATTAAGTCTGTATCTTTATTCGAGTTATAGGACAACTTCCTACACGAAAAAAAAACACTAATCGAATTAATAGTATGGTAGAAAGATTCATATGAATCTTTCTACCATACTATATAAATCTCATTGAATATTGCTGATTCTAGCCTGCTCATTTCAATTACGAAATGAAATTGGAATTTTATTTTGATTTTTCAATCATTTATAAAGAACTAAGAAGTCAAGTTTCATTCAAATTAATCATTTTGGCTGACCGTTTTTACATAAATAATAAGTAAAAAAGCAGTAGGAACTAGAATGAATAGTGCAGTAGCAATAAATGCGAGAATATTTACTTCCATAATCTCATCGTTTTTTTACTTCGCATTAACTCGGGATTTAATCCCATAGAGATGATAAAAATTTTACCTGTAAATTTGAATTCAATGGAATGAATTACCTCTTCATGATATTGAATCAGATTAATATCATGAATAACAATATCTGAGCTATCATATCAATTCGCCGTCGCGAATTGAATAGTATAACATAGGAAGATCTTTTATCCATACTGAATCAAAAAAAAAAAATGGGATTTGTCATATAATCAACAATTCCGTTATTTAGCATTCTTTTTTTTTTATTCTTTTTCCATAATCTGTCGTTTTCCTTGTACAATCAACCATCTAATGAAGTTTCACTTTTCCACTCACACTGGTTACAAAACCCCCAAAACAATAAATAAAAAATAGAATATTCTAGCAAATTCATTTTCATTATTTTTTTAGGATGTTTGTTCGTAGAACTTTTACTTAATAAAACTTTAATAAAAAAAAAAATTACAAACAAAAGTCTTATTTTTTATTTAGTATTATTAATAATTTAAAATATTAATTAATAATTAATATTAATAATTTAAAATATTAATTAATAATTAAAAATGGAAAATTAAGAAAAAAAGAAAAAAGGATTCTTCAGTACTTCATTACAAAGAGTCTAAAAAGGAAGGGATAGGATCTTTCTTTGATCCTTCTTTTCTTACTATCGCTCCTCCTTTTCGTGAATTGAATACTAGGGCGCATATATGAAAAGTTCAACGTGAAATTTGAATGAGATAAAAAGTTTGAACTTGAAATTGGTTAGTCTTAATAATTCAGATGGGACAAAACTGGGAACAGAAAGAGAGATAAGATTAATTGGAAAAGTCTTTTGTCAAGATAATTTTAATAAAAAAAAAAATGGGTATGAGTCTAGTACTAAATATCTCTTCTAGGAATCAGTTCTAGTTCAAATACTGAAAATTATTCGATTTGTTTGATAAGAAACAACTAAAAAATCCAAAAGGAAAAAATAACTAAGAATCATCAAATGAATTCCTATTGAAAGTCAAATTCTATTGTTGTCCTTTTTCAAAAAAGTGGAAAGATGAGTGGATATATTTTTTTATTTTATTATTGGATCCGTCGGGACTGACGGGGCTCGAACCCGCAGCTTCCGCCTTGACAGGGCGGTGCTCTAACCAATTGAACTACAATCCCAGGGAACTACAGTATAGAGTATCCAGTTTTTTTTCTGATTTGATTGAAAATATTTCGAGTTAGCATTTTCGTGTTGTAACAGAGCCACAAGTGATATATTGATCTCCACGTGAATATACACTTTAGTCAGAACAACACCAATTACTAGTCAATTTTCCTTGTTTCAAAATCAAGTGAGAATAAATCTTTCAATAAAGAAAAAGGGTTTTCTTTTTTTTTTCTATTTAGAGTTTAAATATTTAAACTTAAAGATTATAACATAATCTCAATCTAGATCAAAATTCCCATTTCCCTGAACAAAAAAAATAGAGTATATAGCAGAAAATTGGATTCTTTTTATCATCCTTTTCGGAAGAACAAATAAAATTCGGAAGAACAAATAAAATATCTTCATCTCATAATGGATGAGCGAATTATTGGGCCGAGCTGGATTTGAACCAGCGTAGACATATTGCCAACGAATTTACAGTCCGTCCCCATTAACCGCTCGGGCATCGACCCAGGAAGAATCAATTCAATTTTAGGCTTATTCATAATCTATGATCAACTTCCTTTTGTAGTACCCTACCCCCAGGGGAAGTCGAATCCCCGTTGTCTCCTTGAAAGAGAGATGTCCTGAACCACTAGACGATGGGGGCATACGTGCCCAACTGCCATCATACTATGAACATAGTATGAGCAGTTTTTTGAAATTGTCAATATAATAGAATGGAATAATTCGATTCACAAGGATCTTTCCGGATTCTATGATTCCATAGAATTCTTTTGTCATTTCAATTTAATTTAGGAATTATTCATTCTAACTATTCGCTATAAAATATAGAATTCTATTCTATATTTTATAATTTAAATCTAATATTAATTAATATAGAACTCGAGATAATATGAAATGAAAGAATCCTTTCATTAAGGGATTTGTCTACTATAAAAAAAAAAGAAAAAAAAATCAGGTAGGTGTAAGTTAAACAAAAACGATTACTACTACCTAATCCGGATTTCAAAACGAGTCCCTAACTACTATCCATCTACTTATGTATTGTATAGTATATAATAAGTTAGTGTATGTAATATATGTACATAGATCTATTTTCTATGTATATACATAGTGACTCGGCCAAGAATTGGCTAAAAGGGCCCTTTTAACTCAGTGGTAGAGTAACGCCATGGTAAGGCGTAAGTCATCGGTTCAAATCCGATAAGGGGCTTTTCATAAAACCCCATTATATTTGAACGGGGAATACAGATATATTGATATTTTTAACGTACAAAGTAAACAACTTTCTAAGTATAATAAGTTATACTTAGGTTATACTATAGTAGTTATAAAGTTGAACTAAAATTAATTATATTATAATGATAAGATAAGTCGTTTCTCGAATCAGCAACTATTCCTATTTTCTATTATTTAAATCAAATTCATTGAAATGGAAAGATTCGAAATCAACAAATGAAAAAGTAAGTGGACCTAACCTATTGAATCATGACTATACCCGCTATTCTGATATTCAAATTTGATAGAGATTCAATTGGAACAGTTGACCTTTTATTTTTTTTTTCTTTAAACTCTGCATGAATTTGTCGATATTTCCGATTAAATCTTTGTATTCCTAGCTGAATAAATTGGCTAGTCTTTTCCTCCTAGAGAGTCGAAAAATTTTATTACAACTCACAACAAAAAAAGCCATTTTCCATATCTTTATTTTCTTTGATTTCAAAACGGAATGAATTTCGATCTTATCTATCGAATAAGATTTCGATATAGTGTGGGTTCATGTACCAACTATCTCTATATCTATGCATCCCGTATTTATGTTCCGACAATGGTATGGAGACTGCATGTGTGAAAGAAACTTTCATTTCAAGTTTCCTATTTTTTACTTAAATTTAAATTCCATACGATATTCAATAAACAATCAAAAATAGGAAATTCGATCTTTTTTGAATAGATAAAAAGTAAATAGAAAAATATTCGAAGTATCTTTCTTCGACCCGTGAAAATGAAACAATATATTCTGACATTTCCGACTGATCTGAAA